AGGCCTGAAAGAAAACGTTGTTCTGGGGGGGATGATGCCTGTTGGTACCGGATTCAAAGGATTAGTGCACCGCTCAAGGCAACACAGCAACATTCCTTTGGAAATCAAAAAGAAGAATCCATTCGAGGAGGAAATGAGAGATCTTTTGTTCCACCACAGAGAATTATTTGGTTCTTGCATCCCAAATAATTTCCCTGATACATCAGAACGATCATTTACGGGATTTAATGACAGATTCATTCTTTTCTTTTAACTATAGGGTCCTGGTCATTTGATTTGGTAATAAAGATAATAACGAATAGAAAGGAATTAATGACTTGGACTGGGTATTAACGGTCAATCTCCGGTAGAAGGTTCCGTCGGAACAATTATTTATTTCAGGTACCTCTTAAATAAAAAAAAAAAAAAAGAGAGAGAAAATGTGGGGAGAAATGACAAGAAGATATTGGAACATGAATTTTGAAGAGATGGTGAAAGCAGGAGTTCATTTTGGCCATGGTACTAGGAAATGGAATCCTAGAATGGCACCTTACATCTCTTCAAAGCGTAAAGGTATTCATATTACAAATCTTACTCGAACTGCTCGTTTTTTGTCAGAAGCCTGTGATTTAGTTTTTGATGCAGCAAGTATAGGAAAACACTTCTTAATAGTTGGTACCAAAAATAAAGCAGCCAATTTAGTAGCATCAGCTGCAATAAGGGCTCGGTGTCATTATGTTAATAAAAAATGGCTCGGTGGTATGTTAACGAATTGGTCCACTACAGAAATGAGACTTCATAGGTTCAGGAACTTGAGATCGGAACAAAATACGGGGAAACTCAACTGTCTCCCGAAAAGAGATGTAGCAATGTTGAAGAGGCAATTATCTCACTTGCAAACCTATCTGGGCGGGATCAAATATATGACGGGGTTACCCGATATTGTAATCATCGTTGGTCAGCAAGAAGAATATACGGCTCTTCGAGAATGTCTCACTTTGAGGATTCCAACAATTTGTTTAATCGATACAAATTGTGACCCGGATCTCGCAAATATTCCGATTCCAGCGAACGATGACGCTATAGCTTCAATCCGATTTATTCTTAACAAATTAGTATCCGCAATTTGTGAGGGCAGTTCTAGCTATATAAGAAATTGTTGATTAGGATAAGTCAATGACTTTGGAAACTCCATAAATTGATTGAATCGGTTACTATCCCTGAGTCTCAAAAAAGAGATCAAAATCACTGGGGATATTATGTGATCACTTGGGATCCGAAATATACGATTGATTCAAAGTAGACGAGTTGAGAAAGAGATACGAGATGGCTGAATCAAAATAATTCCTTTTTAAGTTCTATTTATGTCAGAGGGCAATATGAATGTTTTACCCTGTTCCATCAACTCACTAAAAGCGTTATACGATATATCCGATGTGGAAGTAGGCCAACATTTTTATTGGCAAATAGGGGGTTTCCAAGTCCATGCCCAAGTACTTATCACTTCTTGGGTTGTAATTGCTATCTTATTAGGTTCAGCCACTATAGCTGTTCGGAATCCACAAACCATTCCAACCGACGGTCAGAATTTCTTCGAATATGTCCTCGAATTCATTCGAGACTTGAGCAAAACTCAGATTGGAGAAGAATATGGTCCTTGGGTTCCCTTTATTGGAACTATGTTCCTATTTATTTTTGTTTCTAACTGGTCAGGTGCCCTTTTACCCCGGAAAATCATACAGTTACCGCATGGAGAGTTAGCTGCACCCACGAATGATATAAATACTACTGTTGCTTTAGCTTTACCTACGTCAGTGGCATATTTCTATGCGGGTCTTACCAAAAAAGGATTGGGTTATTTCGGTAAATACATTCAACCAACTCCAATACTTTTACCAATTAACATCCTAGAAGATTTCACAAAACCCTTATCACTTAGTTTTCGACTTTTCGGGAATATATTAGCGGATGAATTAGTAGTTGTTGTTCTTGTTTCTTTAGTACCTTCGGTGGTTCCTATACCTGTCATGTTCCTTGGATTATTCACAAGCGGGATTCAGGCTCTTATTTTTGCAACTTTAGCCGCAGCTTATATAGGTGAATCCATGGAGGGCCATCATTGACTAGCTTCCGAAATGGTCTTAAAAAAAAGCTTATCCCAACTCATACCGGTATATACGATCTAGAATAGGAGCAAAAAAAAAATGTATGATATTAGAGAATTAAAAAAAAGTAAGGGGGGTCGAGCTGGGTATATGTAAGGGCTCTAAGCCAATCCCTGTATATGTTTCGAAGAATGATTCTAGAATCCGGTTCAATAGAAGATACGGATGGTTTACGTTATTAAAGAAACAATGTATATGTGATATTAGATATTCACTAGTTATATATGGGCTATCCATATATATTATTTCCCATCCCACTGAATTTAGACGGATTCCAATGCAAGCCCTTCCGTTTTATCTGTGACTGTGGATTGAATGAATAAACAAATGAAGTCAAGCATGCATATAGAAGAGAAAGAGCGAAGAATTGAAAGAATGGAATGGTTCGGAACAAAGAAATGGAAGAACTGGAACCGTATAGATTTACAAAGACTCCACGGATAGGAACTAAAAAAGAGATATCGAAGTAGCTCTGATGATTCAGTAATATTATTATTTCAATTCAGAGTTCTTAGTTCTTTTTTTTTTTTTCGGATAGATCTTAAGTGATGGAATAATGAAGTAATAATTCATCGGTTGATTGTATCATTAACCATTTCTTTTTTTTGGTGCGAGGAACTTAATATGAATCCATTGATTTCTGCCGCTTCCGTTATTGCTGCTGGATTGGCTGTGGGACTTGCTTCTATTGGACCTGGAGTTGGTCAAGGTACTGCTGCGGGCCAAGCCGTAGAAGGTATCGCGAGACAGCCAGAAGCAGAGGGTAAAATACGAGGTACTTTATTGCTTAGTCTGGCTTTTATGGAAGCTTTAACGATTTACGGACTGGTCGTGGCATTAGCGCTTTTATTTGCGAATCCTTTTGTTTAATCCTATAAATGTGAAAAATAAATACTTATTTTCTTTTCCTATTTTATTGCCGCGGGCTTGCCTTGCCGAATTATATCCAAACTTCACTCCTACAATCACTTCTTCGTTGAGACAATACCCCCGGGGATGGAGTGATTTGAGGATGAGGAATTAGCATAGCAGACCCACTTGCTTTCTTCCCTTCCGTTCTTAATGGAAACTCTTTTTTACTTTTAGGAAGTGTTGCAACAAACGAGGTATTTCGTAATTGACATGAAACCTGGGACTAAATAAATAGATTATTGAGAATTTCCATGGAAATAATAATAAAGAAAAATATTTATTAAAAAGAATCTATTCATATTTATAATAAGGAAATTAATAAAAAGAAATCAATCCAAAACAAAGGGGGCGAAGTGATACAAAAAGAACTCTGTTCCATTTTGTTGGTCCTATCTATAAGAGAAAAGCATATGAGAGATGTAACCGATTCTTTCGTTTCCTTTGGTCACTGGCCATCCGCTGGGAGTTTCGGGTTTAATACCGATATTTTAGCAACAAATCTAATAAATCTAAGTGTAGTGCTTGGTGTATTGATCTTTTTTGGAAAGGGAGTGTGTGCGAGTTGTGTATTTCAAGAATAGGCTGGATCCAACCGGCTGCACTTTCCTTTTTTTTTTTTTGAATGGGAAAGTTATAAATAGGAAAGAAAGGTGCACGATCTCGACGAATTACTTCTGAATCAATTAAGAAATCATATGTAAGAACCATAGCATTTCGTAACTTATTGGTAAATCAACTTTGATTCTCTATCAGCCAATAATGTGGGACCTTTAACATGGTTAAAGCGAAACCGTTTGAAGTCCAGGCACAACATGGTACTCTTTCTACCACTACGTTCGTACGGAGATGGTTTCGAAAAAATGAATAGTTGGCAATTTATCCGATATAGAACACTCATATCGATAAAATGATTTGAACCATTTACTGTAAAAATAGGTGTCTCGCCCTTTTTTATCCAATGTTGAATCGATGACCTATGTCTAAAATAAGAATAATTTTTTGGATTTGAAGAAAACAAAAAAAAAGAAACAACTTTGCTGACAATGACAGATTTTTTGTCGGGTCGGAAGAGTCCTCCGAATATTCTGGTCTCGTATCAGTTTTGATATCTTGGAATACGAACAGAGAAGAGAGGGTAGGCTCATTACATTAAAATAGATGGAATGACCCATTAAGTAACTGAGTGTGAGAGCCAAATGAATCGAAAGATTCATGTTTGGTTCGGGAAGAGATCATGGAAATGAAGTTGTGAAATGAATGGGAAGATAATCTACTTTCATTAAGTGATTTATTAGATAATCGAAAACAGAGGATCTTGAGTACTATTCGAAATTCAGAAGAACTACGTGAAGGAGCCATTGAGCAGCTCGAAGAAGCCCGGGCTCGCTTACGGAAAGTGGAAATAGAAGCAGATGAGTTTCGAGTGAATGGATACTCTGAGATAGAACGAGAAAAATGGAATTTGATTAATGCCACTTATGAGAATTTGGAACGATTAGAAAATTACAAAAATGAAACCATTCATTTTGAACAACAAAGAGCAATTAATCAGGTGCGACAACGAGTTTTCCAACAAGCCTTACAAGGAGCTCTAGGAACTCTGAATAGTTGTTCAAACAGCGAGTTACATTTACGCACCATCGGTGCTAATATTGGCATGCTCGGGGCCATGAAAGAAGTAACTGATTAGCCCTTCTACTGTAGGCATTATTTTTTTTTTTTTTTCTTTGTTTCCGAAAAAGAATTAAGAGACACTAATGGTAACCATTCGAGCCGACGAAATTAGTAATATTATCCGTGAACGTATTGAACAATATAATAGAGAAGTCAAGATTGTGAATACCGGCACAGTACTTCAGGTAGGCGACGGCATTGCTCGTATTCATGGTCTTGATGAAGTAATGGCAGGGGAATTAGTAGAATTTGAAGAGGGTACAATAGGCA